ACTATTTCTTTCTTATCTCATACTATTTTTTTATACTATTTATCTTGATCATAGTGTTAATATAGTTATAAAAAAAATGAAAAATTTGATGATCCGTTGAATTCAAAAAAGGCCCGGCAAGGTATTGACCAGGCCAGGCCATGGGAATAAAAGGCCTTTCGCTAAAAGTCTTTCTGTTTTTTTTTATGAATTTTTTTTTCTTTCACTTTTTATATTGATTTCGATATGTATTTATATATTCGAATTTCTATATTCTAGATGTTTGCATAATATGTTTGTATACATATTTTTTCTATATTCTGTTTTTTTTCTATATTCTGTTTATATATACCATATCGGACTTTTTCTATATCTATATAAAAAGAAAATCTACAAGTATCTATATTCGGTTTATGCTTATATAGAGATAATATAATGTAGTAAATTCTTGTATCTATTACAATAGAATGAATTCTAATAGAATATATAGAATATATAATCAAATAATAATAGATTTAAAAAGAGATAAAAATTTTTATTTTAAAATAGAATTTGAATAAAAAATTTAACTAATTAATAATTTGACTTCTATTTCAGGTTCATTATTCTATTATAGAATCGAATGTATAATATAATAGAATGTATAAATTATTCTCTCGAATTTATAAGAGTCTAGAATCTGAAAGAATTTCGAATTGAAATTTTATATTTATTATTGTTATTATATAATTATATTATATTATTGATTGTATATTGAAATATTGAATTGAAAACCGAAAAAAAAGATTTTTAAAATGGCACGTTTTGTGTAATCTAACTATAGTAATTAGTAATTCTTTTTTGTAATGTAATTAGTAATGGCTTTTTTCAATAGGGAGAGATGGCTGAGTGGACGAAAGCGTCGGATTGCTAATCCGTTGTACGAGTTATTCGTACCGAGGGTTCGAATCCCTCTCTTTCCGGTTCTGTTGATGATTTGCCTTTTTTTCTCTTTCTTTCGAATTTCTCGAATTCTTTTTATTTTTTTATCAAATTTTTTTATCAAATAAAAAGACACTCAAAAAAGTAAGGAAACTCCTCTTTTAGTCTTCACGTCCAGGATTACGTCCTGGGTCATTAGATAGAAATCCGAAAATAAATAGAGAAACAAAGAATATCACTACTGTGTAAACGAAGAGTTTGAGAGTAAGCATTACACAATCTCCAAGATCTTTTTGGGTAAAAAAGAGAATAGATTCCCCCATATATTCTATTTTGACACCGAGAATTTTAGTAGTTTCTGTAAATCAAAAAAAGAAGAAAAAAATGCATTTGTTTGTTAAGTGTTAGGAGTCTAACTTTTCTCAAATATAAACAACCGCTTTCCTACCCACAATTTTTGTTGAAGACCTCACACGGTCTTTCACGGAAATTTTTGTTAGAACGAGAAAGGAAGTTATTCCAAGTTTGCGAGGCTATCCTACCCAAGACTTTTTATAGTTGAAATTGGAATTGGAGAGTTAATACTATAAGATAGATCTGATCTTTTCATTTATTTCATTTCTTTAGTATAACCAAACCATATTAGACTTTTTTATCGAATAAACCATTCATTTTTCTAGGACAATATTTGAAATTTCATCGAAAACTTACAGCAGCTTGCCAAACAAAGGCTAGTAGAAAAAAGAGTAGAGGTATGACTGGCATAAAATCGACGATTGGACTCAAAAATGCGTAGGCCTCGGGCAATTTGGCGAATAAAAAACTACTCGAAGAAAGGGCAGAATTAAGACAAATACAGATCAAACTAAAGATATTAAACATAGCAGACATCTTTTTTTTTGAAGATTATTGCATTTTTTTGAGTTATTGATATAAGATAAGCGAAAAATAAAGAAAGCAAAGTAGATCAAAAATCCTTTCTTTTTTTTGAACTTCCTCAATCAAAAACTCTTCCATTCTCAAATAAAAAGAGAATAGAAAAAATCATACTTTCATACATTATCTTAATTAAATTATATGTAATGATCAAGAAATTCAGTTTCATTCTCTACCTACACGGGTGAAAATCCTAATAACAATTGACGGGATTCTATAGATATTTGGACGGGAATTGACGAACAATCAATAACAATATTAGTGTAGAATAGAAATCGAAGTGGGGCGTGGCCAAGTGGTAAGGCAACGGGTTTTGGTCCCGCTATTCGGAGGTTCGAATCCTTCCGTCCCAGAGCATCTGGATTCTATCCTAAAATTTAAGGGACTGTTTGGATTGGAATATATATTATAAAGTCTAGTCTTACTCTAGTAATAATAAGTATAGAGAATTTTTGTCTTCTTTCGCCTTTATTATTTTTTTTTTAAGATTTGCTTCTGAATTTTCTCTTTTTCACAAACAGAAGTGGGTTCAAAGCACACATAAATATAACTGAATCTAATTGTGATCTAATATAGGCAAGATAGGATAATAGATTGGTTCTGTAAATTTAAATTACAACAATTAAATCGGCCAAAAATATACTAATAGTTATGTTAATATTAAGAGACTTCTCAAAGATACATTCAGAATTAAAATGTGAAAGCACTTCTACATTCTCTATCCTTTAAATGAGGCAGCTAAATTTTAAATTCTCCGTATTGTGTATATGTATTCGAAACAAAACAAGAGTCTATTTTAGTACTTATTGATATTGTTGATATTGATTGAATTCAATCAATAGGATTAAAGTTCTTATGTTAACTATGTTGAAACACGGAAGAACAAATATTGAATTTAGGTCTGTTTCGTTTTGTACCTAGACAGTTTATATTGTGTATTGTATGTAAATAAAAAGGGCGCTTTTTGTGGGGGGTTCTGGCCCCTGATACCTCTGGAGAACTGGGCGGAGGTAGATAAGAATTAATCAACAATAAAAGGTGTTGATTTACATATCTACCAAACTTATATTTTGAATCGAATTCTAAAAAAATGAAGTTTCAAATTACATCTGGAACTTCATTTTTAGGTATTTCGTGTTTTGTTCTTTATTTTATAACGAATGAAATGAATAAGTAAAACTCTATGTACTGGAAGGTGATTCAGACATTCTATTCGCCTTAATGGAAAATTTAGTGAACCCCACGTAACGTATAAAATGAAGAAATATTCATATCTTATCTATATAACCTTTGATCTCAGTAAGAAGGGTTTACTATTTTTGTGAAAAAAATCAGATTTGTTTTTCCAAGTTATTGTTTCGATATACCAATCGTTTTTATTTAAATCATTAATGTTGAGTTCTAGAAAAAAGCTGTATGCATTTTTGGCTTTTTTTGGAAATGTAAAGCTCAATCAATAATAAACTTCCAATAATGATGTTGAATTAGGAATCTTTTTTCCATTTATTAATTTATCTTATAGTTCGATATAAACCAAAATTAGCTAGAATTTTTTTTATTAATGTAAATAATCTAAGTAAATAATCTAACAGAATCAAAGAATATATTAATAGACTATATATAGGATATAGGAATATATATACTCTATTAATATATATATTAAAATAGAGTATAGAATATAGATAGAATTAAAGTATAGATTTCTATGTATGTACTGACTAAACCAATGACTATTCATGATTCCATAATTGAATCAATTGCATACCGGTTCAAAATTTGAGGAATGTTATGGTAAAACTTCGTTTGAAACGATGTGGTAGAAAGCAACGTGCGACTTGAAGGACACGATCTAGTGTGGATTTTTAGATCCATCATTTTTTATATAAAAAGGTGCTCTTGGCTCGACATCCCCTGTTCGGTTAGACTAGGACCCACACTTTTTTTTATTGTGTTGTAGTTAATTTAAACTAGTAACGAGTACATGATGGAGCTCGAGTAGAAAGTATTGATTCATTTCTTAAGAGCAAGAATCTAGGGTTAGTGTGAATCAATAAATTCGAACAACTTCGTAAGGATATTTTTGACAACTAAATCGAAAAGATCCAATCCCGCCAAATTTCCAACCCAAAAGGGAAATTTGTTGGAGTTAAGAAACCTTTTCGATAACAAAATATATTGTGAGAGAATCAAGTATTTGTATGATTCTTTTCTTTGATAAACAATCACAAAAAGGGCATGTTGCTGCCATTTTGAAAGGATTAAAGATCAACGAAGTAATGTATAAACCTAACGATTCAAAGTAAAGAGATTCCGAAACAAGGAAAGGCCCTTCTCTTTCTCAATTTTATCAACAACTGGGTTCGAATAAGAATAAAGAATTCCAATAGAGATTAAATAAACCAGATAAGGGGGGTTAGAGACCACTCAAAAAATAGAAACCAAATGTTTCTTTTGAATTATTTGAGAGTTATTCAACTTGAGTTATGAGTGCAAGTGGTTTTTTTAGGAAAGAAGAATAAGAACAAACGGGGCTTAATTCTTAGTCGAATTACTTTCATGATTTTATGGATCTATTTGTCATTAGAATTTTTTCTATCCAGAACTTGAAAAAAAAAAGAAATCATTTTTCTTGAGCCGTACGAGGAGAAAACTTCTTATACGTTTCTAGGGGGGGTATTGTTCATATAATCTATCCCAATGAGCCGTCTATCGAATTGTTGCAATTGATGTTCGGTCCCGACGAGAAGGAAGAGATCTTCGGAAAGTTGGTTTTTATGATCCGATAAAGAATCAAACTTATTTAAATGTTCCCGCTATTATATATTTTCTTGAAAGGGGCGCTCAACCTACCGGAACTGTTTATGATATTTTAAAGAAAGCAGAAGTTTTTAAAGAACTTCGCTCTAATGACTAATGAAACGACATTCACTTAATTAAATAATAAAAAAAAAAAAATACAACAAGAAAGAAACTTGAGCGATTCGTATATAGTTTGATAGAATCCTTTCTTTCTTATTACCATTCCTTTTGCTCTATTCCGGCCTATTTTGTATTGTTCTCGCCGGAGGCTCGGTCTCCTTTATTTAATGATTGTGATTGATAAAAAAAACTTTTATATTTATATAAGACGTCTAGAAAAAAGGATCAAGTGAATAAACCAAGCGAGTTTTAGATTGACCAAATAACTAACGGTAGGAATTGGAGCTAGCAATAAAAAATTCTGACATTCATTTCAATTGGGTGCTTTTCATTGAAACTATATGCAAAAAGCCTTAATTATTTGACGTATAATTATTGATATTTTTCTACTTCTTTTGTATTTAGATCTACATTCTTTTCTAATCATCTACTCTAATCATCTACCTTATTTAGCTAATTTAGATAGTGCCAATCCAACACAAGTTCTTTTTTATTTGTTCAATTTATTTTTTTCTTCTCTTTCATTTTCGTTCTATATATTTCTTCTTTTTTTAAACATACATATTGACAAGAGTGTAGTGAACAAATATAATTCAAGTGTAAACGGATCTGTTTTTTTCTATTTGGTTGTCCTACATACAAAACACAGGTTTTGGTTTTTACTTTATTCAAAGATTCGTTGAATTTGTTGTGATCCAAAACTGCTTATAAGGAAATAGATAAAAAAAAAGAATATCTGAGAATATAGAGATAGAAAGATAGAGAAAAAAGCGAATATATATATGTAATCTATAATATAGTGGATGAAAATCTCTAAGAAACAGTCTAGTTTTTTATTTGAAAATTTCTTGTCAGTTGATCCTTTTTTTCTTTTTTGCTAATTCAACGTTTTGGTCGGCTTGTCTAATTTCGTTATTTTGATCTCGATTGTACCTATATTCTATACTCTCTTTGGGTTGCTAACTCAATGGTAGAGTACTCGGCTTTTAAGTGCGGCTAGGGCCTTTTACACATTTGGATGAAGCAAGGGATTCGTCCACACCATCGGTAGAGTTTGTAAGACCACGACTGATCCTGAAAGGAATGAATGGAAAAAAGAGCATGTCGTATCAATGGAGAATTATGAAAAAATTCTGTTCTTATTAGATCGATACAAAGATTTTTAGAACGAAACCAAATGAATTCAAAGTTGGGTCGATTGAATACACGGATCGAGCCTTATGGCTCTAATTGTAAGGAAAGAAAAAGCAACGAGCTTATGTTCTTAATTGGAACGATTACCCGCCCTAATTAAACGTTAAAAATAAATTAGTGACTGATGCGGGACGGTTTTTCCAGGAGTGAATTACCGATTTTCTTGTGAATCCTAACTATTAGACATTTTCCATTAGAAGAGAAAATGGAGATGAATGTGTAGAAGAAACAGTATATTGATAAGGATACTTTTTCCTTTCCAAAATCAAAAGAGCGATTGAGTTGAAAAAATAAAGGATTTCTAACCATCTTCTTTTCTTATCCTATATAGGAATGAAACCAATTAGATGGAAAAAAGATAGAAAGTCCGTTGATGAGTTTACCTGTTTCCGAGGTAACTATTTTTTGTACTAGAATACCTTGTTTTGACTGTATCGCACTATGTATCATTTTATAACCCAAGAAACCCTCGACTTTTCTTTTCGTTTCCGGTCTTATTTTAAATGGAGGAATTCCAAGGATATTTAGAACTAGATAGATCTTGGCAAGACGAATTTTTATATCCCCTTATCTTTCAGGAATATATTTATGCACTTGTACACGATTCGGGTTTTGTTTTAAACGGGCCCATTTTGTTGTCCAATCGAAATAAAGGTTATGACACAAACTACAGTTTCCTAGTTGTAAAACGTTTAGTTATTCGAATGTATCAACAGAATTTTTTGATTCCTTCTGTTAATGATTCTAACAAAAACGACTTTCTTGGGCACAAGAAAAATTTTTATTCTCAACAGATCTCAGAGGGGTTTGCAGCTATTGCGGAAATTCCATTTTCTATGCGATTAATATCTTCCCTAGAAGGAAAAGAACTCAAAAAATCGCAAAATTTACGACCAATTCATTCAACGTTTCCTTTTTTAGAGGACAAATTTTTACGTTTAAGTTTTGTGTTAGATATATTGATACCTCACCCTGTCCATCTGGAAATCTTGGTTCAAACTATTCGGTACTGGGTAAAAGATACCTCCTGTTTGCATTTATTACGATTCTTTCTTTATGAGTATTGTAATAGTGTTATTACTCTAAAGAGATCTGTTTCTCATTTTTCAAAAAAAAAAAATCACAGATTTTTATTGTTCTTATATAATTCCTATGTGTGTGAATGCGAATCCATCTTCGTTTTTCTCCGCAACCAATCTTCTCATTTAGGATCAACATCTTACAGAGCCTTTCTTGCGCGAGTTTATTTCTACCTAAAGTTAGAACATTTTGTAAAAGTATTTACTAAGAACCCTTGGGTTATCCTTTGGTTCTTCAAGGATCCTTTTCTGCATTATGTTAGGTATCAAGGAAAATGGATTCTGGCTTCAAGGGGGACATTTCTTCTGATGACTAAATTAAAATATTACTTTGTCAATTTCTGGCAATATAATTTTTCCCTATGGGTGCAAACAAGAAGACTCTATATCAATCAATCATTAAATCAGCCCACGGATTTTATGGGTTTTCTTTTTAGTGTGCGACTAAACCCGTCCGTGTTACGGAGCCAAA